ACGATAAAGTAAAAAAAGTAAAATAAAGTCAAAGCGGGTAGCGGGAATCGAACCCGCATCGTTAGCTTGGAAGGCTAGGGGTTATAGTCGACGTTGATTCATAATTTTTAACGTCTCTAATTCAAAACTGAACGTGAAACTTTGGTTTCATTCAGCTCCTTTATGGAAGGTGGATAAATTCCCAGATTCAGATATGAACGAAATAAAAAATCTGACCCATAACGTCTATGTCAGCTTTTATGTCTGAATCTATTCAGAACAACCCGCTTTCTAGACGATCCCTATAGAAAGGGGTGTTATATTCTAACAATCTTTCTAGTTACTTCGTTCTCTACTTCTATTTGAAAGAATCCTTAGGAAAAGCATTTTGTTTCCACCGAGCTAAAACAATTTATCGATGTCTTTAATAAACCAAAGACATTGTTTAATAGCTGTTTTGCTTCAATTTCCCCTACAGAAATGAAAAATTGAAGATTTAGTTACGATTAGAAATACGCGTTTTATCTTTATCCATGGGTCCTTTACTTATACTCATTCAATTGGAAGTATTGATCCAATAAAAAAATTATGTTTCGTAATCTTATAATCCAATTTTTCAATTTAAAATTGATTCGTGGATAAAAATCACGAGAATTTATATTATTCCTCGAATTTTTCATTGAGAGGGAAAGGATTCAATCCTTTTAAGAACTAAAGTTTTTGTTCGGAATGAATATTAATCAAACCGAAAGACCCTTTAACTATATAAAGGATTAAAGAACGAATCACACTTTTACCACTAAACTATACCCGCTACAATCAGATTATTGTATCTAAATGGACCTTTTGTCGACCTTAATCACAAAACCAAAACATCAGAAAAAAATTATGAAAACTAGAGCGTTTACCTTTTGTATTTGTATCAGAGGACCTAATGAGATTTGGAAACGAGTATTCATTTTAATAACTAAATAACAAGTGCTTTTTTGCCCGAGGTTTTTGTCTCGAACTTAATCCATAACACAAAAATAGATTGTGGTAAGAAACGAGAGTTCCTTTTTTCTTATTTAAACCGGAATAAAAGGACTAACTAAGAAAGAAATAGCACGTTGATTCTCTACCATTTGATTCTATATCATAGATTGATTCTATATCATAGATATTGATATTTTTTTATTTATTATTTTTTTTTTTTCAATTTTCGAAATCTTTTGATTTATGATTTGTTGGAATATGATTTGTTGGAACAAAAGGGCGGGCCCGGCTAAGGACTGACCAGGCCGGGCCGTGGAACTAAAAAGCCCCCTCGGACGAAATTAAAAAATAAGAGTATATACTATGACGGGCGTTTTCAAGCCTTATTTTTTATAATGTAACATAGTATTATCCTTTTTCAATTGGGAGGAGAGATGGCTGAGTGGACTAAAGCGTCGGATTGCTAATCCGTTGTACGAGTTTTTCGTACCGAGGGTTCGAATCCCTCTCTTTCCGTTTTCGTTGATGACTTAGTATTTTTTTTTTCGAATTTATCGAGAGCTATTTTTTTATTACTAGTAATAAAAAAATAATTAGTGGAATAGATAAAATCTTACTAAATAACAGTTTAAAATCAAGCAAAGAAAACCTTATTTTTTATTCTTCACGTCCAGGATTACGTCCTGGATCATTAGACAGGAATCCGAAGATAAAGAGAGAAACAAAGAATATCACTACCGTGTAAACAAATAGTTTGAGAGTAAGCATTACACAATCTCCAAGATTTTTTTAGGAAAAAAGAGAATAGATTCTCCACTTTTATACTACTATACTACATACCCGATTTTTTTTTTTTCGAATAAATCATGAATTTGTCTGGGACTTTATTAAAATTAAAAATATCATCGGAAACTTACAGCAGCTTGCCAAACAAAGGCTAAGAGAAAAAAGAACAGGGGTATCACTGGCATAACATCGACTATTGGATTCAAAAAAGCGTAGGCTTCGGGCAATTTGCCAACGAAAAAACTACTGGAATAAAGAGCAGAATTAAGGTAGATACAGATCAAACTAAAAATATTAAGCATAACAAACATTTTGTTTTTGGGGATAATTGTATTTATTTTGATTGAGTTGTTAATAAATTTAATTGAGTTTTTTATTATTATAGATATGTTATTATTGATAGAAGAAAAAAATGAATAAAAATAAAATAAGATAGACGAAAAAACTTTATTTTATTTGAATTCACCCAATCAAAAATTCTTCTATATCTCAAATCAAAAGAGAATAGAATAAATAATACTTTCGTACAATATCTTAATTGAATTATATGTAATGATCAATAAATTCAGTTTAATTCTATGTCTACGTGTATAGTTTCCATGTAGAAAAATTCTAGTAATCCATTTTATAAAAAATAGATATTTAGACTGGAGTTGACGAATAACCCGTACCAATATTAGTGTTTATTTATTAGTATCGAATAGAAATAAATGGGGCGTGGCCAAGTGGTAAGGCAACGGGTTTTGGTCCCGCTATTCGGAGGTTCGAATCCTTCCGTCCCAGAGCATACCCAGTATATATGTATATATATTATTATATAATCATTATATTAACATAATAATATCAATATATTTTTATATATATATAAAATATATATCATAATAAAATAATATATTTATATATATAAAGATTGTTTTTTAGAACAGCCTTCCGTATTAAGATAATCTGTATTAAGATTACTAATAGAATATTAGTATATAATCTAGTAATATTAGTATATAATCTAGTATAGAATCTGATTATTATTTTTTAATAATTGGCGGAATCATATCTTTTGCACAAATTTGTTTGAGTTCAAATAACACGCATATGAAATGGGAAATTGAATTCAGTTGCAATTCGTTAAATAACAATGATTTTACAGTATAAATATGAAAAAATAACAACATAAAATTTCAATCTTGTCTTACATCAGTGTTTTTTATCTATCTTTTTTTAATCACATACTGTTTATTCCAATATGAATTTATCTCTCTCTTACTAATGATAAACGGATGATAAAAAACAAAAGGTCCTTGCTGTAAAACTTTATGTTTTGCAAAATGAAAATAATTATATCGGATAGGAGATTTTTCAATCAATTAAATCTTTGTAATGAACCGCTAGAAGTATAAGTTCTTGGTACTTGAAGAAGTGTGAAATTGTTGAATTTATTCTATCACTATTATCTTACTTGAAGATACAGATTCAAAATAACTTGATTTCTTCGTATTATATTTATTTATTCCTGTTATATCAGTTATAATTTAGTTAACTAATTTGATTTTTCCAATAATAGAAAAATAGAAAAAGAGTTTCAAATTTAGAATGATATAAATAAAAGAATCAAAAAAATTTATAAAAAAAGGAGTTCTATTTTTATTTTATATTATAGAATTTCCAAGATTAAATTCTATTAATCTAAAAAAAAGGGGTTAAATTGATTTATTCTTATTCTTGCTGAGACTCTCCTTTTTTCATATAGAAGAAAAAGGTATAGATTACTATGTACCAACCGAACCAATGATTATTCATGATTTCATAATTGAATCAATTACATATGGGTTCCAAACTGAAGGAATGTTATGGTAAAACTTCGTTTAAAACGATGTGGTAGAAAGCAACGTGCGACTTGAAGGACATGATCCGCTGTGGAGTCTTACATCCACCACTTTTATATATATTTATTATAGGAATGAAAGTGCTCTTGGCTCGACATCATTTGTTCTATTCCGCTGTAACCTCCTTTTTTTTGGGGGGGGGGATGATAGAATATAGTATAGGATGGAGCTCGAGTAGAAAGTATTTTTTTATTTTTCAGAGGCAAGAATCTAGGGTTAGTATCAATCAACAAATTGGAACAACTTCGTAAGTATATTTTGATACATAAATTAAAAGGAGCCCATTCGAGAAAATTTCCAATTCAAAGGGAAGATTTGTTGAAATTGGTAAAACTCTTTCGATCAAATCAAAAAGTGTATTACGCAGGAATCAAACATTCGTATGATTCTTTGACATAAAGAAATCACAAAAAATGGTATGTTGCTGCCATTTTGAAAGATTTAAAGATCACCGAAGTAATGTCTAAACCCAATGATTCAAGGCAAAGATCCTGGAACAAGGAAATACCATTTTCAATTGTCTGAACAACTGGATCAGAATGAAGAATCAAAATGGATTCTTAAAGAAGACAGGCAATTAAAGGGTTAGAGACCGCTCAATAGATGCAGTATCTAAAATAAAATAAAGGGTTTCTCTTTTGCGTTATTTCAGAGTTATCCAACTTGAGTTATGAGGGTGCAAATATGACTAATTTTTTTGTTGGGTAAGAATAAGAAAAAAAGGGCTAAAATCAATAGTCTAATTAATTTGATGATTTGATGGATATATTTGATATTGTAATTCTATACATAGACATAATTTAGAATTTTCTCGAGCCGTACGAGGGGAAAACCTCTTATACGTTTCTAGGGGGGGGTATTGTTCATCTATCCCAATGAGCCATTTATCGAATCGTTGCAATTGATGTTCGATCCCGACGAGAGGGAAGAGATCTTCGGAAAGTGGGTTTTTATGATCCGATAACCAATCAAATTTTTTTAAATGTTCCTGCTATTCTATACTTCCTTGAAAAAGGCGCTCAACCTACGGGAACTGTTCATGATATTTTAAAAAAGGCGGGAGTTTTTACGGAACTTCAGCGTTAATCAACAAACAAAATTCAATTAATGAAATAAAATAGAAAAAAAGATCAAGTGAATAAATAAGAAATGATATAGACGTAGAAGTAATGTGTTCTATAGACATAAAAATTTGACATTACCCCCGATGGGATGATTTTCGTTGGAACTCTTTGAACAAAAAAAAACAAAGGACTAAACCTGATTATTTTAGTTTTAGTTATTGAATAAACTTCGTTTTTTTCTACTTCTCCCCCGTCTTCCTTAATTAAGTCTTTCACTTAATATTCTATATAGTGATAGTGTAGTGCCAATCCAACACAAGTCTTTCGTTTTTTTATATTTCAATTAAAATTAATCAAATTATTTAATTTTAATTGATTGAAATCAAAATTGTTAGTTCTATTTAGAACTTGTTTTATCTTTTGTATGCTTACGCTTTTGTCAATATTAATATTGACAACAGTGTATCAAATAAATATAATCCGATCGTGGATAAACGGATCCATTTATCCCTGTTCCATAGATTTTATTTCATTCAAATAATCTTCTTAGATTTTCTGTCATACAGGAAGTCTTTTTTGATTAAGATTTAAATCAATCAAACTCGATATATACTAAATTAATGGATAATATAAATATAAGAGAAGAGAGCCAGGAGGCGGTCTATAAATATTGGAAAATCTTTGACTTTATTTTATCTTTTATTTGAGAATTTTTATATTTTCGTCGGATTTGTTCATTTTTATTATGTTTAGAGCGAGCGGGTTAGAGTTTTTTTTCATTGTTTTTTTAATGGTTTGATTATGTTGTGCCATTCAATTTCGTTATTTATTGGGATTCTGATTGTATCTACACATTCTAATTTGTTTATTTGGGTTGCTAACTCAACGGTAGAGTACTCGGCTTTTAAGTGCGGCTAGCATCTTTTACACATTTGTATGAAGAAACAGATTCGTCCATACCATCGGTAGAGTTTGTAAGACCACGACTGATCCTGAAAAGAATCAATGGAAAAAGCAGCATGTCGTAGCAATGGATAATTCTGAGAATATTTCATTCTTTCTTATTGAATAGGTCCAAAATCTTATTTCAATTGTTTCAATTCAATTAAAAAAAGAATTTTTTTTTGGGGGGGGTCGAGTGAATAAATGGGTAGAGCCTTATTAGAGGTTCCAATTCTAGGGAAATAACAAAGTAACGAGCTTCTGTTCTTAATTTTTGAATCATTCCCCCATCTAATTAGATGTTAAAAATATATTAGTGCCTAATGCGGGAAAAGCTTTTCCGATGAGTGGATTAGAAATTTCTTATGAGTCCTAACTATTAGCTATTCCCCTTTATGGGGTAGAGATAAATGTGTAGAAGAAGGTAGTATATTGATAAAGATATTTCTTTTTTCAAAATCAAAAGAGCGATTGGATTGATAAAATAAAGGGCTTCTAACTATCTTCTTATCCTATAAATGAATATAAATCTATTATCTGGAAAGGAAGGGGAGGTTCTAGAGAGTCCGTTGATGAGTTTGACTTGTTTCCGAGGTATCTAGTTTTTTCTTACTATAAATACCTTGTTTTAACTGTATCGTACTATGTATCATTTGATAACCCAATAAATCATCTATTTCTTTTCTGATTCAAAATTGAATTTTAAATGGAAGACTTTCAAGGATATTTCGAATTATATAGATCTCAGCAACATCATTTACTATACCCACTTATCTTTCGGGAGTATATTTATGCCCTTGCTCATGATCGTGGTTTAAATAGATCCGTTTTATTGGATAATGTAGGTTATGACAAGAAATCCAGTTTACTAATTATAAAACGTTTAATTAGTCGAATGTATCAACAGAATCATTTGATTATTTCCGTTAATGATTCTAATCAAAATAAATTTTTGGGGTACCCCCAAAATTTGTATTCTCAAATGATATCGGAGGGATTTGCAGTCATTGTGGAAATTCCGTTTTCCCTACGATTAGTATCCTCCTTAGAGGAGACAGAAACCATAAAATCTTATAATTTACGATCAATTCATTCAATATTTCCCTTTTTCGAGGATAAATTTCCACATTTAAATTATGCATCAGATGTACTAATACCCTACCCCATCCATCTGGAAATCTTGGTTCAAACCCTTCGCTACTACGTGAAAGATCCCTCTTCTTTGCATTTATTACGGCTCTTTCTTAATGAGTATTATAGTTGGAATACTCTTATTACTCGCCCAAAATCCATTTTTGCAAAAAGTAATCAAAGATTATTCTTGCTCCTATACAATTCTTATGTATGTGAATACGAATCTATTTTACTTTTTCTCCGTAACCAATCTAATCATTTACGATTAACCTCTTTTGGGATCTTTTTTGAGCGAATACGTTTTTATGAAAAAATAAAATATCCTGTCGAAGAAGTCTTATTTCCGGCCACCTTATGGTTCTTCAAGGATCCTTTTATACAGTATGTTAGCTATCAAGGAAAATCGATTCTGGTATCAAAAGATACTCCTCTTCTGATGAATAAGTGGAGATATTATCTTGTCAATTTTTGGCAATGTCATTTTTATGTATGGTCTCAACCAAGACGAATCCATATAAACCAATTATCCAAGCATTCCTTTGATTTTTTGGGTTATCTTTCAAGCATACGACCAAATATTTCAGTGGTACGGAATCAATTGTTAGAAAATTCATTATTAATGGATAATACTATGAAGAAGCTTGATACATTATTTCCAATTATTCCAATGATAGGATCGTTGGCAAAAGTGAAATTTTGTAACATATTAGGGCAGCCTATTAGTAAGTCGAGCTGGGCAG